TGTTTTTTAACGGCTTTGGGATTGGAAACGGAAATGCCCTTTGGTTCTCCCCGAAAACGACGTTCGTTTTTTGAACCCATTTTTAAAGAACTAAAAAAAAAAATTATAAAATTGAAAACCAAGTCTTTTATAGTTTTAAGGGGTTTCAAAGAAGGAAAAATAAACGAACTTTCAAAAATAAACTTGATAGAAATCGATGAATTGGGTGAAACTCAAAAAAATTCGATACTCAGTAATCAGAAGATTCACGAATCGTCTATTGAAATTCCATCTATGGATTGGCCAAATTTATCCCGGACCGAAAAAAAAATGACAGATCTGACTAATAGAACAAGCAGAATACGAAATCAAATATATAAAATTACAAAAGAAAATAAAACAGTATCGCTAACTGAAGAAACAAATATTAGTTCGAACAAAAGAACTTATTCTGCTAAAATATTAGACTCATCAAAAAAGATTTGGCAGATATTCAAAAAAAGAAATACTCGATTAACCCGGAAATCCTATTTTTATCTAAATTTTTTTATTGAAAAGCTATACAGAAATTTTTTTCTATCTATCGTTACTATTCCAAGAATCAATGCAAAACCTTTTAGTGCATCAACACGAAAAAAAATGAAAATTATTGAGAAAAACATCCACAATAATGAAGAAAATCCGCAAATAATTAATAAAACAAATCAAAATAGAATTCACTTTATTTCGACTGTCAAAAAATCACTTTCGAAGATTAGTAATAAGAATTCAAAGATTTCTTGGAATTTATCGTCTTTTTCACAATCCCAAGCATATGTATTTTACAAATTGTTACAAGCCCCAATTTTGAACTTTTCTAATTTAGGACCTGTTCTTCAATATCAGGGAACATCTCTATTTCTTAAGAATGGAATAAAGGATTTTTTTGAAAAACACGGAATATTGAATTACCAATTAAGACATAAACCTTTTTGGAATTTTGGAAGGAATCCATGGAAAAACTGGTTAAGTGGTCATTCTCAATATGATTTCTCTCGGATTAAATGGGATGGATTAGTACGACAAGAATGGCGAAATAAAGCCAATCAACACCGTATGGCTCAAAATCAAAATTTAACTAAAAGAGATTCATATGAAAAAAACGGATTAACTCATTGCGAAAAACAACATTTTTTTGAAGCAGACTCATTACGTAATCAAAAATCAAATTTTAAAAAACACTATAGATATGATCTTTTAGCATATAAATTGATTAATTATGAAGATAAGAAAGACTCATATATTGATAGATTACTAGGCCAAGTAAATAATAAAGAAGAGTATTATTATAATTACAATATAAAGAAAGGAAAATTATTTGCTATGCTGGGAGGTATCTTTATCAATAATTATCTAGGAGAAGATGATATTATGGATATGGAAAAATTCTTGTATAGAAAATATTTTGATTGGAGAATTCTTACTTTTTGTCGTAGAAATAAGGTCAATATTGAAGCCTGGGTTGATATGGATACTGGTACCAGCAGTAATCAACATACTAAGATTGGGTCCGATAATTCTAAAAAAATTGATGCAATTAATAAAAGAAGCCCCTTTTATCTTACAATTCATCAAGATGAAGAAATTAACCCATCCAACCAAAAAAGAACACTTTTTGATTGGATGGGAATGAATGAAGAAGTACTAAGTTGTCCTATATCAAACCTGGAGCCTTGGTTCTTTCCAGAATTTGTGCTACTTTTTAATGCATATAGAAGGAAACCATGGATCATACCAATCAAATTACTTCTTTTCAATTTTCATGGAAATGGTAAGAAAATTATAACCGGAAAGAACGAAGCGGATCTTTTTATATCATCCACTCAAAAGGACTATCTTGAATTATCGAATCAAAGGAAAGAAGAAAAAGAACTCGCAGACCAAGGAAATCCGGGATCGGATGCCCAAAAGCAAGTAAGTCTTGGATCAGTTCTCGCAAACCAAGAAAAAGATGTTGAAGAAAATTATACGAGATCGGACATGAAAAAACGTATAAAGAAAAAGCAATACAAGAGAGAAACAGAAGCACAGCTTGATTTCTTCCTAAAAAAATATTTGTGTTTGCAGTTGAGATGGAGAGGTACTGTTTCTTTCAGGGAAAAAATACTCAATGATATGAAAGTCTATTGTCACCTGGTTCGACTGATAAATCCTAGCGACGTTACTATAGCCTCTATTCAAGGAGGAGAAATTAGTTTGGCTATTTTGATCACTAAGAAGGATTTCGCTCTTAGAGAATTGACGAAAGGGGGAATGCTTATTATTGAACCCCGTCGTTTGTCTGTAAAAAATGATGGCCAATTTTTTATATATCAAATCGTAGGTATTTCATTGGTTCATAAGAATAAGCACAAAATTAATAAAAGATACCGCGAAAAAGGCTATGTTGATAAAAAAAATTTTGATGAATTCATTGCAAAACATCAAAAAATGACTGGAAATAGAAACAAAAATCATTATGATTTGCTTGTTCCTGAAAATATTTTATTCCCTAAACGTCGTAGAGAATTAAGAACTCTAATTTGTTTCAATTCGAAGAATCAAAACGGTATGCAGAGAAATCCAGTATTTTGTACTAACGGAAAAATCGGGGGTCATATTTTGGATAAAAACAAAGATCTTTCTAGAGAGAAAAATCAACTAATTAAATTAAAGTTCTTTATTTGGCCCAATTCTCGATTAGAAGATTTAATTTGTATGAATCGCTATTGGTTTAGTACCAATAATGGGAGTCGTTTCAGTATGGTAAGGATACATATGTATCCACGATTGAAAATTCGTTAATAGTGTACGTTTCCTATCTATCATGTCCCATGTTTGGGATATGAAAACAAAGAAATGGATACATGTCTTATCTTCCATTCCAGTCTGATACAAGATACCAATTAAATCGCGTACATATTAATTAGATCCATAAATGAATCAAGAAGCTATTTTTTTTTTAGGTCCAATTTTTCTCTTTTGCAGAAATATACCATCCTTTTGGATCCCTAATCAAATTGAAAATTGGATTGATTATTGATATTGATTTTCTAGCAAGTTCATAACGAACTTAAGATGATTGTGTATATCAAATTCCAGTAACTAGTATTATTATTACTGATCAGTAAAATTCATCTTAAAAAAAGGAGGGTGAGGGGGTTTCGTTTTATGGTAAAAAAGTCATTCGTCTCAGTTATGGTTCAAGAAAAAAAAGAAGAAAAATGTGGATCGGTTGAATTTCAAGTATTCCGTTTCACTAATAAGATACGGAGACTTACTTCACATTTAGAATTGCACAGAAAAGACTATTTATCTCAAAGGGGTCTACGGAAAATTTTGGAAAAACGCCAACGTCTGCTATCTTATTTGTCAAAGAAAAATAGAGTACGTTATAAAGAATTAATTAGTAAGTTGAATATTCGGGAGTCCAAAAATCGTTAATTAAAAAAAAAAATTCGAATTATTTGATTTTGAATCTTGATGAACTTCTTGTTGTTTTCAACAATTCATGTAAGAATGAATCGAGGAAAAACCTATGAGTATACTAGCTACAGAAAAAGAATTTATGATAGTCAATATGGGACCTCACCACCCATCAATGCACGGTGTTCTTCGTCTCATCGTTACTCTAGATGGTGAAGATGTTATTGACTGTGAACCAATATTGGGTTATTTACACCGAGGGATGGAAAAAATTGCGGAAAACCGAACAATTATACAATATCTGCCTTATGTAACCCGTTGGGATTATTTAGCTACTATGTTCACCGAAGCAATAACTGTAAATGGACCCGAACTGTTGGGAAATATTCAAGTACCCCAAAGGGCCAGCTATATCAGAGTCATTATGTTGGAGTTGAGTCGTATAGCTTCCCATCTGTTATGGCTTGGCCCTTTTATGGCGGATATTGGCGCACAGACTCCTTTCTTCTATATTTTCAGAGAAAGAGAATTAGTATATGATCTGTTCGAAGCTGCCACCGGTATGAGGATGATGCATAATTATTTTCGTATCGGAGGAATAGCAGCTGATTTACCTCATGGTTGGATAGATAAATGTTTGGATTTCTGCGATTATTTTTTAACGGGGGTTGCTGAATATCAAAAACTTATTGTGCGAAACCCTATTTTTTTAGAACGAGTTGAAGGAGTAGGCATTCTTGGTGGAGAAGAAGCAATAAATTGGGGTTTATCCGGACCAATGCTACGAGCGTCTGGAATAGAATGGGATCTTCGTAAAGTTGATCATTATGAGTGTTATGACGAATTTGATTGGGAAGTCCAGTGGCAAAAAGAAGGAGATTCATTAGCTCGTTATTTAGTCCGAATCGGTGAAATGACGGAATCTGTAAAGATTCTTCAACAGGCTTTAGAAGGAATTCCGGGAGGACCCTATGAAAATTTAGAAATCCGATGTTTTGATAGAGAAAACGATCCAGAAGGGAATGATTTTGAGGATCGATTCATTAGTAAAAAGCCTTCTCCCACCTTTGAATTGACGAAACAAGAACTTTATGTTAGAGTAGAAGCCCCAAAAGGAGAATTGGGAATTTTTCTGATAGGAGATCAAAGTGGTTTTCCTTGGAGATGGAAAATTCGCCCACCGGGTTTTATCAATTTGCAAATTCTTCCTCAGTTAGTTAAAAGAATGAAATTGGCTGATATTATGACAATATTAGGTAGTATAGATATCATTATGGGGGAAGTTGATCGTTGAAATGATAATTGATACAACAGAAGTACAAGATATCAATTCTTTTTCCAGATTGGAATCCACTCAAGAGGTCTATGGGATCGTGTGGGTGCTTGCCCCTATTTCGACTCCTGTAGTAGCAATCACAATAGGTGTCCTAGTAATTGTGTGGTTAGAAAGAGAAATATCTGCAGGAATACAACAACGTATTGGGCCTGAATACGCCAGTCCCTTGGGAATTCTTCAAGCTTTAGCAGATGGAACAAAACTACTTTTTAAAGAAAACCTTCTTCCATCTAGAGGAAATAGTAGTTTATTCAGTATTGGACCATCTGTAGCAGTCATAGCAATTCTACTAAGTTATTCAGTAATTCCTTTTAGTTATAACTTTGTTTTAGCTGACCTGAATATCGGTATTTTTTTATGGATTGCCATTTCAAGTATTGCCCCCATTGGACTTCTTATGTCAGGATATGGATCAAATAATAAGTATTCCTTTTTAGGTGGTCTGCGAGCTGCTGCTCAATCGATTAGTTATGAAATACCATTAACTTTATGTGTTTTATCAATATCTCTACGTGCGATTCGATAAAACCTAAGCTTTTTGTTTTCCTATTTTTTTTTTTTTCGTTCGAGAAAAAAAAAGAACTTGAATAGAAATCTTCCGTTTTTATTCATTTATTTATTCTTTAGATTAATAAATTAAGTTAATAAACGAAATTTGATAGTTATATATGAGTGAAAGAAAACAACTTTCAAATTCGCAGTACAAGTGGCTTAAGTCTCATTTCCTATGTACAAGCGTTAAGGAGAAGTAAACCAAAGTCAAAGTGGAGGAAGCCCCTTACCCCAAGATTGGTTGATTGGTCAACCTAGCTTGAAGCGGGCTCAAAAGACCAACCCTATGGAATTTTCATTAGCGTTTGTATATATTACAATAGATATATATTACGGGGGTTGAAAACAAAAAATGGATGGATAGGAAGGAACACCAAAATACGCACAACGGGTTAGTAATGTAGATTATGTCAATTATCTAAAAGGATACTTCTGCATAACATAAAAAGAATCGTAAATGGGGCTTTAAGTTGGTAGAAATGATCAGGCCGTACTCCCCACACCACAATTCCGATCCAGAGTATGCTCCTATCCGCCAGTTAAAGAAATAACTATCAGGAACGAAATAATCCTTTACCCCCTTTTTAAGCACCCTTTTCTCTCAGAAAGAAGAAGAGGAACAAAAAAAATAGAAAAAATACAATTACAATAGAAAACGATCCTTTTAATCCTTTTATTCTTTCTTTCATATATTGATAGAAATCAAATTCGTGTCATGATTCATGAATTAGTGTAATGTCTAATTCTTTTTCGTAATCGAAACTAAAAGGATGGGTTGAAATATCTATTAATATTTCTACAAGGAGTATTTTATTGAAGGGTTGATTAAGTTATTACTCAACACAGCAAAATTGAAATTCTTAAAGGATGAGATTAATTCCGAAATACTGTTTTTTTTATCCTTAGAGCAGACAGAATTCCTGTGGTATAATTGGGGATCCTCCGCTAGATTTTGATTTTGACTTTCTCTATCCTATAACCATATCAAGATAACTAATACTGGTCCGGTCCTTACATTTATTTGTGGCCCTGAGGAGCCGTATGAGGTGAAAATCTCATGTACGGTTTTGTAATAGCGATGGGAACCGTAATGTTACCTCCGACTATGATTATCTAACAGTTCAAGTACAGTTGATATAGTTGGGGCACAATCAAAATATGGTTTTTGGGGGTGGAATTTGTGGCGTCAACCTATAGGGTTTATCGTTTTTCTAATTTCTTCCCTAGCGGAATGCGAGAGATTACCTTTTGATTTACCAGAAGCAGAAGAAGAACTAGTAGCAGGTTATCAAACCGAATATTCAGGAATAAAATTTGGTTTATTTTACGTTGCTTCCTATCTAAATCTATTAGTTTCCTCATTATTTCTAACAGTTCTTTACTTGGGGGGTTGGAATCTTTCCATTCCATACATATTTGTTCCTGAGCTATTTGAAATAAATAAAGCGGATGGAATCTTTGGAACGACAATTGGTATCTTTATTACATTAGCTAAAACTTATTTGTTCTTGTTCGTTCCGATTACAACAAGGTGGACTTTACCGAGACTAAGAATGGACCAACTATTAAATCTTGGCTGGAAATTTCTTTTACCTATTTCTCTCGGTAATCTATTATTAACAACTTCTTCCCAACTCCTTTCGCTATAAAGAAAAAAGGAATAAAATATTCACTACTTGTCTCAAACAAGAGAAAGAAACTAAAATTATTCATAGATATTCACGATATGTTCCCTATGGTAACTGGTTTCATGAATTATGGTCAACAAACAATACGAGCTGCAAGGTACATTGGTCAAAGTTTCATGATTACTTTATCCCAAGCAAATCGTTTACCTGTAACTATTCAATATCCTTATGAAAAATTAATCACATCGGAGCGTTTTCGCGGTCGAATCCATTTTGAATTTGATAAATGTATTGCTTGTGAAGTATGCGTTCGCGTATGTCCTATAGATCTGCCTGTTGTTGATTGGAAATTTGAAACAGATATTCGAAAGAAACGATTGCTTAATTACAGTATTGATTTTGGAATTTGTATTTTTTGTGGTAACTGCGTTGAGTATTGTCCAACAAATTGTTTATCAATGACTGAAGAATATGAACTTGCTACTTACGACCGTCACGAATTGAATTATAATCAAATTGCTTTAGGTCGTTTACCAATGTCAGTCATTGACGATTTTACAATTCGAACAGTGTTGAATTCGCCTCAAAGAAAAAATGGAAAAAATGCCTAAACCCTTTAATTTCGAATTACTAAGGCTCCATTTTGGTATATTTGGTATAAAGGAATAAGGGTTTTTCTTTGCTTGGTCAATAACTTCAACTATTGATTGGTTGATGAGAAGGACAACTTAATTTGTATTGAAATAATATATAGACCGAAGCTTTTTCGAACTATATATATATAGCTTCAATTATATATATAGCTTCAATTTCAAATTGCCATTTCGAATAAAGAAAAGAAGGAAATTTATCCAATAACTGTATACGTATCCGTACCAATTCCCACTTAATAGATTCGAATTTAATTCAATTGGATTTGGGAATGTCTCATAAAAAAAAAATTTCCTGGTCGGTTCAATAAGTTCATGAAAAAGATTTCGATTTATTTATCTCTTATTTTAATATAATGGATTTGCCTGGACTAATACATGATTTTCTTTTAGTTTTTCTGGGATCAGGTCTTATATTAGGAGGTCTGGGAGTGGTATTATTTACCAACCCGATTTATTCTGCCTTTTCCTTGGGATTGGTTCTTGTTTGTATATCCTTATTCTATATTCTAGCAAATTCCTATTTTGTAGCTGCCGCGCAGCTCCTTATTTACGTGGGAGCTGTAAATGTTTTAATCATATTTGCTGTAATGTTCATGAATGTTTCAGACTATTCCAAAGATTTTCATTTGAATCTTTGGACTGTTGGTGATGGGCTTACTTCCCTGGTTTGTACAAGTATTTTTTTTTCGCTAATCGCTACTATTCTAGATACGTCGTGGTACGGGATTATTTGGACTACACGACCCAACCAGATTATCGAACAAGATTTGATAAGTAATAGTCAACAAATTGGAATTCATTTATCAACAGACTTTTTTCTTCCATTTGAACTCGTTTCAATAATTCTTTTAGTTGCTTTGATAGGTGCAATTGCCGTGGCTCGTCAGTAACAAATCTTTAGAACTAGAAACAGCAATCCCAATTCTACTTTTTTATGTGTTATCACATCCATTTTCCTTCAATTCTTTAAAGTCTAGGTGAATACTATTCATGCATCAATAGAAAATCAAAATCCAAATTTTGGTATTCGATCTATTATCAAATAGATTCTTTTGCTCCATACTTGGTATATTCTAAGCAATCAAATCACTTGCATTATTGTTCATATTGAAATGAATCGAAATTGGGACGGAGTTGGTCAATGATGCTCGAGCATGTACTTGTTTTGAGTGCCTATTTATTTTCTATTGGTATCTATGGATTGATTACGAGCCGAAATATGGTTCGGGCCCTGATGTGTCTTGAACTTATACTAAATGCAGTTAATATCAATTTCGTAACATTCTCTGATTTTTTTGATAGTCGACAATTAAAAGGAAATATTTTCTCAATTTTTGTTATAGCTATTGCAGCCGCCGAAGCAGCTATCGGATCAGCTATTGTTTCGTCAATTTATCGTAACAGAAAATCGACTCGTATTAATCAATCGACTTTATTGAATAAATAGCATTTAGAAATCATAATATTCATCAATTCGGCTTAGGATATAGAATATACCCTAACCTTGATCGTGGTTGTCAAACCGGAAGAAATCAAAGTATCTTTGTTCCCTCTTAGGAGTTGATCCAAAAGTGGGTTAATTCGAAAAATTATGGTAAATCATTGATTCATCTGGTGTTTAAATATACGATATTTCCAAATTGACTAGATCGAAAATTAAAAAGTTCAAAACAAAAATTGATAGATCCAATGTCACATTCAGTAAAGATTTATGATACATGTATAGGGTGTACTCAATGTGTCCGAGCTTGCCCCACAGATGTATTAGAAATGATACCTTGGGACGGATGTAAAGCAAAGCAAATTGCTTCTGCTCCAAGAACAGAGGACTGTGTTGGTTGTAAGCGATGTGAATCCGCCTGTCCAACGGATTTCTTGAGTGTTCGGGTTTATTTATGGCATGAAACAACTCGAAGCATGGGTCTAGCTTATTGATACGTTACCAAAACCCATCTGAATCCCTTCTAAATACAGTTTCTTTTTTTTTTACCGATTACCGACAAAAACCCGTACTCGAAAAAAAATAAGAATATATTCTATTTTCGAGTTTCGAGCACGGGTTTTTCTGGGCCAAGTGTATCTTGTCTTTACCACGAATTATTTCCCTTGGTTAACACTAATTGTAGTTTTTCCGATAGCCGCGGGTTCTTTAATTTTCTTTCTCCCTCATAGAGGAAATAAGGTGACTAGAGGATATACAATATATATATGTGTCTTAGAACTCCTTCTAACGACCTATGCATTCTGTTATAATTTCCAATTGGACGATCCATTAATCCAGCTGGCAGAGGATTATAAATGGATCACCTTTTTTGATTTTCACTGGCGGTTGGGAATAGATGGACTTTCCATAGGACCCCTTTTACTGACGGGATTTATCACTACTTTAGCTACTTTAGGAGCTCGGCCAGTTACTCGAAATTCCCGACTATTCCATTTCCTGATGTTAGCGATGTACAGCGGTCAAATAGGACCATTTTCTTCTCGAGACCTTTTACTTTTTTTCATCATGTGGGAATTAGAATTAATTCCCGTTTATCTACTTCTGGCCGTGTGGGGTGGAAAGAAACGCCTTTATTCAGCCACAAAATTTATTTTGTACACTGCAGGAGGTTCCGTTTTTCTTTTAATAGGAGTTTTGGGTATCGGTTTATATGGTTCCAATGAACCAACATTAAATTTGGAAACATTAGTTAATCAATCGTATCCTGCGGCACTGGAAATAATATTCTATATTGGATTTTTTATTGCTTTTGCTGTCAAATTACCGATTATACCCTTCCATACGTGGTTACCAGACACCCACGGAGAGGCACATTACAGTACTTGTATGCTTCTAGCCGGAATCTTATTAAAAATGGGAGCGTATGGGTTGATTCGGATCAATATGGAACTATTACCGCACGCCCATTCTCTATTTTCTCCCTGGTTCATGATAGTAGGTACCATGCAAATAATTTATGCAGCTTCAACATCTCCTGGTCAACGGAATTTAAAAAAAAGAATAGCCTATTCCTCGATATCTCATATGGGTTTCATAATTCTAGGAATTGGCTCGATAACCGATACAGGCCTCAACGGAGCCTTTTTACAAATAATTTCTCATGGGTTTATTAGTGCTTCACTTTTTTTCTTGGCAGGAACGAGTTATGATAGAATGCGTCTTGCTTATCTCGACGAAATGGGCGGACTGGCTATCCCAATTCCAAAGATATTCACACTATTCAGTATCTTATCGATGGCTTCGCTTGCACTACCCGGCATGAGTGGTTTTGTTGCGGAATTGATAGTATTTTTGGGAATAATTACCAGCCAAAAAATTTTTTTAATGCCAAAAATACTAATCACTTTTGTAATGGCAATTGGAATGATATTAACTCCTATTTATTCATTATCTATGTTACGGCAAATGTTCTATGGGTACAAGCTATTTAATGCCCCACCAAACTCTTCTTTTTTTGATTCTGGACCACGGGAGTTATTTGTTTTGATCTCTATTCTTCTACCCGTAATAGGTATTGGTATTTATCCGGATTTCGTTCTCTCACTATCAGTGGACAAGGCCGAAGCTATTATATCTAATTTTTTTATCGATAGTTTTCATGACTAAAAAAAATCAAAACGAAATCCCATTATTTTGAAAAAAAAAAAAGTTCGTTAGCCAATGAACAAGGAAGTCTTTTTCCTTCTCTTCAGTTTCAGTTAAATAAAAAAAAAAGAAATAAAATAATCGAATTTTACTTGTGACCAAACGCCTTTGGCGCTTGTAAGAACCTTTTGAATCGCCGCACTGCTTGATTCAAAAGGTTCTCGGCGTCTTACACTAACACTAAGTTTCGTTTCGATCTATGCGCTGTCCTATGTTTGTCTTCATCAGGCCCTTTCCTCAATTCAAGTATATGCTAATTAAATGAACCATAACTATGTAACCCTATTCCTAATAGATTGACTCCGAAATAGCATACCCAAATTATAAGAAAGCCCGTAGAAGCGACAATTGCGGAATTTACACCTTCCAACTTTGTATTTGTTCGAGTATGTAAATAAATCCCGAATATAGTCCAAGTAATAAATGCCCAAGTTTCTTTTGGATCCCAATTCCAATAAGACCCCCACGCCTCATTAGCCCATACTGCTCCCGAAAGAATCCCTATGGTTAAAAAGATAAATCCTAAACTAATAATACGATAACTCCAGCGATCCAATTGTTGAATCACTTGATACCTGTAATAATTTCTAGCGGAAAAAGTATTTAGTAAAACATTCCTTTTTTCGTTCATGTATTGGATTTCACCGAAGCAAAACGACTCATTTCCATTTACAAAATTTTTTCTTTTCAAAAAAACCTTTATCACTTTTCGAAATGTAATGACTAGAAGAGCCGTGGATAATAAGGATCCGCATACAAGAGCTGCATAGCCCAATACCATCATACTTACGTGCATCATTAACCACTGGACTTGGAGAGCGGGTACTAATATTCCGGATTGATGGGTTTTGGTTAAAAAACCCGAAGTAGCAAAACCTTGGGTAAAAATAGCACTTGGTGCCGTTATGGCACTTAAATGATTTTGATTTTTTTTTAAATCGAAAATCCTATGAATAATGGATAAACTCCATGAAAGAAAGATTAATGATTCATATAAATCACTTAATGGGAAATGTCTCGAGTAAATCCAACGGGTGATTAATAATCCTGTTAGACAGAAAGCGGTAGCTATCATACCCTTTTCTGGTGAATCATATAGTCCTCTGATTTCATCGACTAATAAGGTTAGTAAATAAATTGAAATTCCAATTGAAACGACCGAAAAGGATATATGCGTTAATATATGCTCTAAAGTTGAAAAGATCATAAAAAAAAAAAATGAAAAGCGAGAATACCTTAAATATACAGAATGGAAATCATAAATTAAATTCCTTAGAGCACTTTTTGTATATCTTTTTGAAGATGCTATGCCGCCACTCGGACTCGAACCGAGATGCTCTAGCACTGCTTCCTAAGAGCAGCGTGTCTACCGATTTCACCATAGCGGCTTGCTCGAAATCATAATAACCTATTATTAGTCAATCGTCGAGATTAAAATGGAGATTTAAAGATTCCACCCTTTGTCGTCTTATTTAATTATTTAAGGTTTCGGTTTTATTTAACTTAACTTTCATAGTTTGATAAACTAGAACTGTTGTAGCGGCTGTAACTAACTAGTTCTAACTTCAATTCAGGGAACAACTCAAAACAAAAAAGGGTTCTTTTTCTTTTTTCATTTTTTATAACTTTGAGTTGTTGTAATTGTTAGGTTTTTTTTTTTCAGTATTAATTTGTGCTAAGATTGATCAAATCAATTAGGTATTGGGCTGGACGTATTAGAGACAATCGAAAAATTCTTCTTGTTTAGGGTGTATGGTGGGGTGATGGGGAAAATAAGAATCCCCATCCTGGGAATAAAAAAAATATTCAAATAAAAGGAAAGGTGAAACTTTCTAGTTTTTCTTGATTCCATTTTCAAATAAAAAAAAAAAGTACGTTTTTTTTTTTTTTTTTCGAATTCAGTAGGCAAATCAATTGGTTCAAAACATTACGAAAGGGAAATGGTTACTTACTTTTTTCAGCTTTTCTATAGTATAGAGTATAAATTCGAAACACAATTAACTCTTTTTTGAGTCAGGCGGATTCAGATTATTTCAATGTTTTCTTATTTATTTGTTGTACAAAAAAACTTTTTGAATTCCCAGTAGAAAGGGATTTCGCTAACGAAAAAGCCTTCAACGCTGCCCAATACGCCCCTTTTTTCCAAATATTCTTACGAATACGTTTTTTTAATATAGAAGTACGTTTTTTTGGAACTGCCATTCAAAAAAGAAAAGGTTATTCATTGCTCAAATTGGATGTGAAAGACATCTATTGTTAAAACGAATCGTTTTTTAGTTTGCCTATTCATTTCATTATCTGTGTATTTTTTCTAAAGGCAGTTAGTTTAGAGAAAAAAGAAATAAATAGAAATATGCAAAAATGGCATAAACTCTTACTAGAACAAAAAAGAAAAATAACAGAATAAGGGATTTTTTCAATTTTGATTCCATAAATATCGGGGAAAAAGGAATTTGTATTTCGGAGTTATTGGCGGTATCCTTATATACCTATTCAAACCGATATCTCTAGGGTGGATTGTGCTATATAATAGAAATCGAATTGGTTGAAGTTGATAAAAAAAAGAAAAGGCCCTTCCGCGTTTATCTTTGGCTAGTTTCGGCATGCTACATTTATCGATGAAAAATACATCGAATAGGTTTTATCGACCGAATCATTTTTTTTTCTAGTAATTGGTTATTAAATGCCTTTTATTGTAATGGAAGACAATCAATACGTTCCGAGATGAACTAGTTAATGATTGTGAATAAACAAAAAATAAACAAACTAAAAAACCTAGTTCGTATTTTTTGGGGGGACGCTCTGGGCCAGCCTACGATCTCTATCAAACTTAATTTGGTGTAATTCTTTAGTCTTGATCTATGTACATAAATTCGTGTAATTAGGGAATAATAATTGAAATTTGAATTTGCTCTATCTTTATAAAAATCTTACTTAGTATAAAATAATTATTTATTTTTGACTAGTCGTTTAGTTAAAACGTTTGATTGCTTTGGACTTTTCTTTTTTTTTTAAGTTGTTGGGAAAGATTCAAAATAACTATGAATAGCAAAAGAAAAATGAATAGCAAAAGAATTTTTTTTTTATTAATCCCTTTTAAAAGAGATAAGAACCGGTGAATCAGAAACAATGAATTAAGAATAAAAACAATTAGTATTATTTTATTGATTTTATGGAACATACATATCAATATTCCTGGATCATACCTTTAGTTCCACTTCCAGTCCCTGTGTTAATAGGGGTGGGACTTCTACTTTTTCCGACCGCAACAAAACATCTTCGTCGTATGTGGGCTTTTCTTAGTATTTTATTGTTAAGTATAGTTATGATTTTTTCGATCGATCTATCTATTAAGCAAATAGATCGAACTTGTATCTATCAATCCCTAAGGTCTTGGACCATCAATAATGATTTTTCTTTCGAGTTCGGATACTTTATTGATCCACTTACTTCTATTATGTCAATATTAATCACTACAGTTGGAATTCAGGTTCTTGTTTATAGTGACAATTATATGTCTCATGATCAAGGATATTTGAGATTTTTTGCTTACATGAGTTTTTTCAATGCTTCCATGTTAGGATTAGTTACAAGTTCGAATTTAATACAAATTTATATTTTGTGGGAATTGGTTGGAATGTGCTCTTATCTATTAATAGGATTTTGGTTCACACGACCTATTGCGGCAGGCGCTTGTCAAAAAGCCTTTGTAACTAATCGTGTAGGGGATTTTGGATTATTATTAGGAATCCTAGGTCT